CTCAGTTAGGTAGAGCACCTCGTTTACACGCGCGCCAATGCTTTTTCAGAGGAGTCCATCATACAATCAACAGAATTGATCTTATTGAGAAATCGATGTCTTACTCCATGGATTCGAGGGAACAAGAGAACAATAGCCTGACAAATATTTTGTTCGGTCCGATTCAGGTGCCAATTCAGGTACCAAATAGAACCCATCATTGGTTTGATCATTGATAAGGTGAATACCCAGTCCCTTCAATGCTAGGCATAATGAGGATAAGGACCTCAAAATAACCTCTTTTCGTCCTATGAACTTTAAGGTGTATGAAGTATCATATTTGACTCTTGGGGCGGATTGATAGAGACTCCGTTTAACTTAGGTTGATCTAGGCCGGAGGCAGACCTACGTCAGGGTAACCCTTCTTTGAAACACTTTGGTATTGCTCCCGGATCAGAATTCAAATAATGAATCCGAGCGCATGGAGCCATCTCGTTATCTTCCTGTCAAGAAAAAATATGGTGGACTAGCCGATCTTTTGATCAGTTAATGAAAGAGCCCAATGCAAAAAAAAAACGCATGTTGGGTCTTTGAAACAGTTCGAATCATTTCGATAATAATAAGTTTGATCTGTTTTACCGAGAAGGTCTACGGTTCGAGTCCGTATAGCCCTATACATTTTTTTATTCATTTCCTAATTAGTGCGTGTGACCGGCCGGTTGATTGTTCCATAGAAATGGAATCATTCCCACAGGATCACGGAGATCCCTCGGGGCTTGAAAACGATAATTTATTCCAATGGATCCAATCGGATCGGTATTTTCAAATCTCGGATAAACAAACCCATTCTTCTTCATTAATCTTCGTCTGTGAATGACATACGGCCTTTTTCCTCTTTTATTTGTCCATGATCCAAGATTTAGTGATACACCTTTGCTTTGGTATACCCAAGTCAATTTATGAAGTCAAAATCATAACATGAGCCTGGCTCAAGAAAAACTCCAACCTGACCCAACCAAATCAAATCCAAATTCAATCTAATAGTAAGTTACATTATCTAGAACCTATTCTTGTTCTTGTATTTGTAGAAAAGCCAGAGTTTCAAAAACGAAGCTCTTTGGTAAGTTTCATTGTACAATAGGCTTTTCTTCGTATAACCGGCTTAGCAAAGCAAGTAGTCATTTTTCTGTACAATACTTAAACTTATAACTTATTTTTTTTTATTCCAATCTACCCAATCCAATTTGTTCATCATTCCAATTCTACCAATGCAGACTTTATCTAAAAAGATTAGGGCCCATTTGAACTTGGATGAGTTAGGAATCCCCCGACGTATCGCCTTTTGGCAGAACAACAATCCCAATTCATTGTTTTAGAGACAATGAATTGGTCCTAAATGTATCAACGCACCCTCTTCTATTTCTATGTTCTATGAGTTGGTTTTGGGATGGGGAGATTTTGTCTATCGAATCGTTCGACAACGCATGATTCCATTCGAAGTATCTTCTGTAAATCATTTACGATTCAGCCGACTCTACCATTAAACTATGCCCCATTTTGTAGGTTTGCTTCAAAAGAAACGTTTTTTGTTGTCACGAAACCTAACTCGTTAGTTGGTCCTGCTAGGTGTTATTATTACATTAAATAAATAAGTATTTCGAGTCATTCCAAATCACGATCTTTAGTCCTAGAAATGGGTCTGAAATGATTCTTTCAAGACTTCTAACTCGGGGGTAAAGCCGGGGCCGGGGTAGTACAGGTCCAAAGTTTCCTAATTTGGGTATAGGAACCCATGAGTTTTTATATGTAAGGGTTCCTCACAATTCAATGGATTGAATCAAATCAATTAAGTATAAATCTGGGACAGGGAGAGAGAATCGAATCGGTCGATGCATTCCGTTTTCGTATCCGTATCAAATCAATAGAAACAATAATCCTCTATCCGGATCTTAATGAAAAGAATACACCAACACAGCCACGTAGAATATACCATAAATCCCGAGATGGAAATTCCTAGAAATTCTATTACATCTGACTACTGACTATATTCTAAATCACTAAGAAAAAAAAAAAAAGAGAGAGAGAGAAAAAATGGGCCAGACCTCCTCTTTGGCTCTATTATATTAATAGAATATTGAAATTCTTTATGTTTAATATTTCATTTAATCTTATTTGAATAATATTGTTTGAATATTATTTCAATTTCAATTCATATTATTTAAAATATTCTTTAAAAAAAATTCCTTAATTCCTTTTTTTGTTTGATAGAAAACCCGAGGCAAGGTAGGAGAGAGTTTGATTTGTATAATAGCATTATATGTCTACACCATATCTAAATAGAATCGAAGTAAGTGTAAGTGGGATTCCGTTGGATGAATCTTGAGACGATACATGACCCACAACAAGTAAACAAACGAAACTATGTGGTTTGATCAAAATTGTTGTTTCGACTAATGCAGTTATGGATGAATTGAGAATTCCAATTTGAATCAACTAATTCGGTATATTCCACATTAATAGG